GCGCTGCCATGTGTCGTAAGAGGACCAACCCCCCTAATCAATTAAAAAGGGGGGTGAATCTCATTTCTTTTTTTATTCAGATAAATCAGAGTTATCTGGGATTCCTGGAAACAGTCCCCGAGCCCGGCTAGGCCCTGGCTGGGCTCTGGCTGTATCAAAAAAAGAATAAATAAACCACAAAAAATGGAATAGGAATAAAAAAAGAAATATAATAAATAAAAGAGATATTATTCTAATATAAATATTAATAGAAATCTAAACCTAGAATCAAATTATCAAAAAATTTAGATAATGAATATAAAGAATATGAAAAATCTAATAATAATGATATACTATAGAAAAGTATATGTATCTGGAAGGTTCTATATCTATAATGTTCATTATAATACTGAATAGAAATCCAATCCATTAGAAATAGAAAAAGAATATATAAGATTGAAACAAAAAAGTATTTTATCAACCCCTACTTTGTTTGGTTATGCAATCTAACATAAACAATATATATATATATAGATATCTCAATTGGGGAGAGATGGCTGAGTGGACTAAAGCGTCGGATTGCTAATCCGTTGTACAAATTTTTGTACCGAGGGTTCGAATCCCTCTCTTTCCGTTTCCGCCCGTGAGTTAGTATTTTTTTCTTTTGAATTTTCTCTGTTTGATTTTGATAGTTACCAGTTAAAGATGTAAAATAGATAAAATCCTAAAAGTTTTTGAAAATCTAGCACAAACAAGGAAAACATAGAAAACTAAAAATAGTTTTTTTTATTCTTCACGTCCTGGATTACGTCCCGGATCATTAGATAGGAATCCGAAGATGAAAAGAGAAACAAAGAATATTACTACCGTGTAAACAAATAGTTTTAGAGTAAGCATTCAAAAATCTCCAAGATAATTTAAAAAACGACAGAGAAAGGGGGATTCTCTTATATAACACAACACATTATGTTTCTTTTGATACAAAATTTCTAAGAAATTAAGTGATTTTAAAGAAATAGAAAAATTCCGAAATCTCTTTGTATTTGTATATAGTAAAAGCCCTTTATTTTTATTTATTTTTTTTATGATTAACGATATACTATTATCAACATTTGTATTACAATCTTTTTTCATATCCACAACTCGGATACTGATGGTACACTCAAATCTAATACAAATCTAATAATAGAAGGATTTGTCAGTGGAAAAAAGTAAGAATGAGGAAACAATGAGATGGTCCTGATTTTTCTTGTCTATCAAAAAATCTCAATATTTGAATCGAGGATTCACACAGTAAGACTTATCTGATCTTTTAAATTGTTTAAATGTTCTAATTTTTAGTTGCGAATAAATTCCGAATTTTTTTAGGATATTTATTCAAATTCACTATTTCATCGAAAACTTACAGCAGCTTGCCAAACAAAAGCTAAAAGAAAAAAGAGTAAGGGTATTACTGGCATAATATCTACAATTGGATTCAAAAAGGCATAGGCTTCGGGTAATTTTGCCAACAAAAAAGTACTTGAATAAAGAGCGGAGTGAATATGAATACAGACCAAACTAAAGATATTAAGCATAACAAGCATTTTGTTCTTTAAAATTTGTACAATCTTTATTTATTGTCAAAATCTTTATTGTATATTTTTGTACATCTAAAATAGAATATATATATTCTAATTCTAATATAATAAAAAAAAAGAATATTAGAATTATTCTAAGAATTATTCTAATAGAAAAAAAATATTGCTTTTTATGAATATATATAATATTTAATATATTAAATATTATTAAAATTAAATGAGATATATATATTAAATATATCTAATATATTATAAAATAATGAAAATTCGGAAAAATCAAAAAAATAAAATACAATCCGACCTTCCAAAATCCTTTTTTTATTTGAACTTATCTAGTTCAAAATCCTTCCAGTCTGAAAAAAAAAAAAAAGAGGAACTTTCATAGAATATCTTAATTGAATTCTATGTAATGATCAATAATTTCAGTTTTTTTCTATTCTATATCTATACGGATATTAAACTCCTAGCAACAATCACTTTTTTCAGATGGAATTGACGAACAACTAATACTATTAATAGTGTTTATGAATGTCGAAGAAAAAAAAATGGGGCGTCGCCAAGCGGTAAGGCATCGGGTTTTGGTCCCGCTATTCGGAGGTTCGAATCCTTCCGTCCCAGAGCATATCCATTCATGATGTATATCCTATTTGAATAAAAATAGTATCTCGGGATAAAAATGACCCTTTTTGAATTATTCGTCTATAATCTAAATAGAGTCGCTTTTGAATCCACATCAATCGTCAAATTCTATTTTTTTGGAATCATTTACAGATAGATAATATTAATATATATAATAATATTATATATTATATCTTAATAATAAAATCTTAATAATATAAGAAAAAAATTCAATTCAAAATTGATAAAAGTCATTCTTTTTATTTTTTACAAAACAAACTATCGAATCGAATATTAATCTTATTCATACAATATCGAATGAATTTGTGATTTTTTACTTTAGATTTTGAAATTGTCCTCATCCTCATATAGAAGGAAAACCAAGACCAAGAAGTAAAAAGGATGGGTTATTATGTATCGATTGAATCAAAGACTATTCACAATTCCATAATGGAATCAATTCAATTACATACTGGATCCAAATAAAACTTTGTTCGAAACGATAAAAGCAACGTGCGACTTGAAAGACATGATTAGATTATCTGTGGATTCTTCCATCCACTATTTTTTCTAGTATATGGAAATAGGAGTGCTCTTGGCTCGACATCGTTTGTTTTGTTCCACTGGAACTGGGTGTTTGGGGGACAGTTGATGATCTAAATAATACACGATGGAGCTCCAGTTTATCTTTTTTCTCAGGGGCAAGTATGCAAGGGTAGGGAAAATAAAAAAAAATTCGAACAACTTTTTAAGTATCTTTTTTATAGAGAAAGCGAAAAGATAAAATTTGAGCAAGGTAAACAATAGTAAATTTTGTTGGAATTGATAAAAAAAACTATTGCAAGCAAAAGTGTATTGCGGGATACAATCCTGAATTTGTATAATTCAAAGAAATTGGAAATGGTTGGTATGTTGCTGTTTTTTTTTTTTAAACGATTTAAGATCCCTTAAGTAATGTCTAAACCTAATGATTCAAGGAAAAGCTAAAAGATTCTGGACCAAGTAAATACCAATTCCAAATTCTCTCAATAATTCTATTACTTCTATTAAATACAATGAAGAGAAAAGGATTTGATTAGAAGAAAAAAGACGGGGGCAATAAAAGAGGGGGACTAGATTTGATGAAAAGGAATTCCAGCACATATAGTGACATACATAGTGAAATAATACTATGTGTTCTCACCAAAAAGAATGATTTTTTTTATACCCACTCGCTCCTTATTACTAGTTACCAATCTTAGTGATTGGATTTATATATATTGGTAAAAAAATGGAATAGAATATTCCAAATATTCTATGTTTATGTTTAATGATTTTTCTTCGAATGACTATTCATCTATTGTATATTAATGTTAATAGAGGAAAAAACTCTATGGAAAAATTGTGGTTCAATTCTATGCTGTTTTATAGGCAGTTAGAATACAGGTGTGGGCTAAGTAACTCAATGGATAGTTTTGGTCCTGTTGAAAATACCAGTGCAAGTGAAGACCCAATTTTGACTGATATAGAAAAAAACATTCCTAGTTGGAATGATAGTGACAATTCTAGTTACAGTAATCTTGATTATTTAGTCGGTGTCAGGAACATTCGAGATTTCCTATCTGATAAGATTCTTTTAGTTAGGGATAACAATAGCAAAAGGAACCGTTATTCCATATATTTTGATATTGAAAATCAATTTTTGGAGATTTCTAATGATCCTTCTTTTCAAAATGAACCAGAAAGTTTTTTTGATATTTTTGATAGTTATAATAAGAATTCTAGCTATCTGAATAATGTCTCTAAGAGACATGATAATCATTACATGTATGATACTAAATCTAGTTGGAAAAATGACATTCATAATTGCATTGAAAGTTATCTTCGTTCTCAAATCTGTATTGTTAGCCACATTTTAGGTGAAAGTGATAAATACAATGACAGTTACTTTTATACTTCTATTTGTGGTAAGGGCAGAAATAGTAGTGAAAGCGAGAGTTCTTCCGTAAAAACAACTTTCACGAATGAGAATTTAACTAAAAGAGAGAATTCTAAGGATCTCGATGAAACTCAAAAATACAAGCATTTATGGATTGAATGCGAAAATTGTTATGGATTAAATTATAGGAAATTTTTTAAATCAAAAATGAATATTTGTGAACACTGTGGATATCATTTGAAAATGAGCAGTTCAGATAGAATCGAACTCTCGATTGATCCAGGTACTTGGAATCCTATGGATGAAGACATGGTCTCTATGGATCCCATTGAATTTCATTCGGAAGAGGAATCCTATAAGAATCGTATAGATTCTTATCAAAGAAAGACAGGATTAACTGAGGCTGTTCAAACAGGCACAGGTCAACTAAACGGGATTCCTGTAGCAATTGGGATCATGGATTTTCAGTTTATGGGGGGGAGTATGGGATCCGTAGTAGGCGAGAAAATAACCCGTTTGGTCGAACATGCTGGTAATCAACTTTTACCTCTTATTCTAGTATGTGCGTCCGGAGGAGCACGTATGCAAGAAGGAAGTCTGAGCTTGATGCAAATGGCTAAAATATCTTCTGCTTTATATGAGTATCAAAAAAATAAAAGGTTATTCTATGTATCCATCCTTACATCTCCTACTACCGGTGGGGTGACCGCCAGTTTCGGCATGTTGGGCGATATCATTATTGCCGAACCCAATGCTTACATTGCATTTGCGGGTAAAAGAGTAATTGAACAAACGTTGAATAAGACAATACCCGAAGGTTCACAAGCAGCTGAATATTTATTCCATAAGGGCTTATTTGATTCAATCGTACCGCGTAATCCTTTAAAAGGGGTTTTAAGTGAGTTATTTCAGCTCCATGTTTTCTGCCCTTTGTGAAAAATTTAGCAGAGCTTAAAAGATTTTTTTTTCTTTTTCCAAATAAAAAAATGAAAAAGTGTATTATCATACCTATGTTCCTTGCGGAAATAGAAGGCGAAATCAATCCATTTTTTTTAGTTCTACGTTTTCCATTCATTCTTTCTATTTATTATTATATATAATTAGATTCCATTTTTTATTCCTCAATATACTCTTTTCTACTCTACTCATCCTATTAACTGAATATATATTCAGTTAATAGGATGAGTAGAGTAGAATCCATAAAAAAAATACTTATCGAAAAAAGTGATCCATTGAGTCATACTAAGTATATTTGAATTCTATTAATTAATTCTATTGATTATAGACTATCTTTATAACAATATAAGACAAAAATGAGATATATAAATTAAATATTCTATAATTATATTAGAATTATATATAGCAGGTACAAATATTAAATCGAGGTACCCATTCTATGATAAACTTACCCTCCATTTTGGTGCCTTTAGTGGGCCTAGTATTTCCGGCACTTGCAATGGCTTCTTTATTTATTTATGTTCAAAAGAACAAGATTTTTTAGATACGGACAATAGGCACAAATCAAGTATATCTTTTTTAGATCTGGGAGCAATTTGATGAATAATCACTCCTAAAGGTTTACACCATAATAGTGCTAGTTGATGAGAGTTACTTCGGAAACAAAGAAGAATCAAGTCAAATTCATTTCCTTGGGTTTGGTTTATTTATTCTAATAATTCCAATAAAACAGAACTGGATCTAATATGAGTTGGCGATCAGAACGTATATGGGTAGAACTTATAGCGGGGTCTCGAAAAACTAGTAATTTCTGCTGGGCCTTTATCCTTTTTTTAGGTTCATTCGGGTTCTTATTGGTTGGAATTTCCAGTTATCTTGGTAGGAATTTGTTATCTTTATTTCCGTCTCAGCAAATTCTTTTTTTTCCACAAGGAATCGTGATGTCTTTCTATGGAATCGCGGGTCTCTTTATTAGTTCGTATTTGTGGTGTACAATTTGGTGGAATGTGGGTAGTGGTTATGATCGATTCGATAAAAAAGCGGGAATAGTGTGTATTTTTCGTTGGGGATTTCCTGGAAAAAATCGTCGTATTTTTCTTCGATTTCTTATGAAAGATATTCAGTCCATCAGAATAGAAGTTAAAGAGGGTATTTCTACTCGTCGTATCCTTTATATGGAAATCATAGGACAGGGGGCCATCCCCCTGACTCGTATTGACGAGAATTTAACTTCACGAGAAATTGAACAAAAAGCTGCAGAATTGGCCTATTTCTTGCGTGTACCAATCGAAGTACTTTGAAAAAAGAAATGAAACTGAAAAAATGAATGCTTTCTTCGGAAAAAGGGATTTTGTTTTAATAGAAGGGGCCCTCTTTGGATTTTAAATCCGACTAATATTTATTACGCGAAGTGTTCCTCCGTCTATTCATTAAAAGGTATAATTGCTTCGAATCTTAGTAATTGATGTCCTTTGATGAAAGAATATCTTTTTTCCTCAGGCCAAAATTGGCAGTGGATTCTTTCGATTTTTAGTCTATTTCTTTATTGTTTCTAAATTCAAGAACTAATTCCCGAATCGAAAATAAAAAAACGCGGGAATAGATTATAGATTTTCTATGACTTGTAATAGAACTTATGCTTGATAGAAACATTATTATCATCCTATAGAGTTGACGAATGAGATAAAACGGAAGCTGAGTTCGTTTATTAAATAAAGAAAGACGAAAAATGGCAAAAAAGAAAGCATTCATTCCCCTTCTATATCTTACACCTATAGTCTTTTTGCCCTGGTGCATCTCTTTCACATTTAAAAAAAGTCTGGAATCTTGGGTTACTAATTGGTGGAATACTAAGCAACCTGAAATTTTCTTGAATATCATTCAAGAAAGGATTATTCTAAAAAAATTCATAGAATTCAAGGAACTATTCCTCTTGGATGAAATGCTAAAGGAATACCCGGAACTACGTTCAAAAAATCTTCGTACCGAAATATACAAAGAAAGCATCCAATTGATCACGACGCACAACGAAGATCATATCCATGCAATTTTGCACTTCTCGACAAACATACTTTGTTTTGTTATTCTAAGTGGTTATTCCAATCTGGGTAATCAAGAGCTTCTTATTCTTAACTCATGGGTTCGAGAATTCCTATATAACTTAAGTGACACAATAAAAGCTTTTTTCATTCTTTTATTAACAGATTTATGTATAGGATTCCATTCGACCCATGGTTGGGAACTATTGATTGGTTCTGTCTTTAAAGATTTTGGATTTGCTCAGAATGATCAAATTATATCAGGTCTTGTTTCCACATTTCCAGTCATGTTAGATACTATTCTAAAATATTGGATTTTCCGTTATTTAAATCGCGTATCTCCATCACTTGTCGTGATTTTTCATTCAATGAATGACTGAAAAAAAGATCCGCGGGTTAGGTCAAATTGGAAAGTTTGTTATTCTTATTTTTTACAAAAGCAAGCTAAACAACATTGCAATCTTTTTCTTTATCGCCACCACCCAAGAGATTCTTCCCATATTCCAGGAATAGTTTTTCAGTAAATAGCCGAATCATGGATAGGGAACTAACTATGCCAGTGACCTACCAAAATTTATTGTAGAAATTGAATTTTTCAGGATCAATTATTGGACCATGCAAACTAGAAATGCCATTTCTTGGATAAAGGAAGAGATTACTCGATCCATTTCCGTATCGCTCATAATATATATATTAATTCGCGCACCGATTTCAGATGCATATCCCATTTTTGCACAACAGGGATATGAAAATCCGCGAGAAGCGACTGGTCGTATTGTATGTGCCAATTGCCATTTGGCTAATAAGCCCGTGGATATTGAAGTTCCACAAACGGTACTTCCCGATACTGTATTTGAAGCGGTTGTTCGAATTCCTTATGATATGCAAATCAAGCAAGTTCTTGCTAATGGTAAAAAGGGGGCTTTGAATGTGGGGGCTGTTCTTATTTTACCGGAGGGCTTTGAATTGGCCCCCCCCGATCGTATTTCACCCGAGATAAAAGAAAAGCTGGGTAATCTCTCTTTTCAAAGCTATCGTCCCACAAAAAAAAACATTCTTGTGGTAGGTCCTGTTCCCGGCCAGAAATATAGTGAAATCACCTTTCCTATCCTTTCCCCCAATCCTGCTACTGAAAGCGATGTTCACTTCTTAAAATATCCAATATATGTAGGTGGGAACAGGGGGAGAGGTCAAATTTACCCCGACGGAAGCAAGAGTAATAATACTGTGTATAATGCTACAGCAGGGGGGATAGTAAAAAAAATCATACGAAAAGAAAAGGGGGGATACGAAATAACTATAGCGGATGCATCGAATGGGCGTGAAGTGATTGATATTATACCTCCAGGACCAGAACTTCTTGTTTCGGAGGGTGAATCTATCAAACTTGATCAACCATTAACGAGTAATCCTAATGTGGGTGGATTTGGTCAGGGAGATGCAGAAATAGTACTTCAAGATCCATTACGTGTCCAAGGTCTTTTGTTCTTCTTGGCATCGATTATTTTGGCACAAATCTTCTTGGTTCTTAAAAAGAAACAATTTGAGAAGGTGCAATTGTCCGAGATGAATTTCTAATTTACAGGTCCGCGAATTTATGAACATATTAAGCCTAAGCCGGTAAAAGAACTTCATTTTAGTGGATAAATTCTGTACTGTAATTCTATTCTGTATAATAAAAAATTAAAGAAAAAGGACCAACCCTTTGATTCTTTCGAGTCTTTTTCTACCGTATTTAGAGAATTCCTTGTATTGCAGCACTAGTCAGTCATAGTCTATATAGTGAAGAAGACTTTTTTACTTTGCGCTTTTTCAACCCAATAAATTAGAGCAATATGATTATGTCACTGTTTTCAGGTTTCAATGTCCTACAATAGAAAAAAATTATTAGTTTTTTATTGTTGTAATATAAGAAAAATAGTTGGAGAATATTAAGTTAAGCACAGTAGAAATCAAAATAGGGAAAACGAGATTCTAGGATTCTAGGATTCTAGGAGAGATTCTTTTATCTTTTCCTAGAGTCCACTTGGTTTTTGATTGTAGCGAAATATCGAAATAGAAAATTTTTTCTATTCTATTTATATATAATAATACTTGTAGATTCCCTTCTTCGAGCAAAACCTTTATAAGATAAAATAAAATATTATCTTAATGAATACAGTATACCACATTATGTAGTGGACAAACAAGAAAAGGGGGTTGACCCGATAATAAGATTTCGAATAGAAAGAGGGAATAAAGATAGAATAGAATTAAGAATATATTCCAATAGAATTATTCCAATACAACAGAATTTATATTATTTCCATTGCGATATCCCGAAAAAGTAAACCAAATGATTCCCCTTTTATTCTTTTTTTAGTTTTCTTTCAACTTAAATAGAAAGAAATTTTCCTCTGGAAAATATTTTTTTGAATCAATAAATAAAGTTAATTTAAAAAAAAACATTCAAAAAAATTGAAATGGCCTCTTTTGAAACATTGAAAAAAGTTATCTATTGAATTATTTATACGAATAAGAAATCTTCTTCTTATTAAGAACTCAACGGGACCCCCTCGAATTCATCAACAAAAAGAGTGGATCCCTGTTGAGTTCTTCTTACACGTTCATTTTGCAAACTCAATTCATCTGATTACTACAGGGATGAGCCTAATCCAGAATATGAACCATAAAAGAAAATACCAATTAAACCGATCACAGGAATACCAGTTACAGTACCTATTATCCAAAGAGGAATCCTTCCAGTAGTATCGGCCATTTATCCCACTTTCCTCCACATTTGATCACGTAGTCATGCTAGCGACATAAACAGTCATAGATAATTATGAGATTATATCCTTCCGAATGGGATAAGAGAATTCCAAATACGTATACGCATTTATTCCCTTTCTTCTATTAATTGAAGAAAT